GGCTAACCGATATTGCTCATCATCATTTATCTATTGCATTCCTTTTTCTCGTTGCTGGTCATATGTATAGAACTAACTTCGGAATTGGGCACAGTATCAAAGATCTTTTAGAAACACATATTACTCCGGAGGGTCGATTAGGACGTGGGCATAAGGGTCTTTATGACACAATAAATAATTCACTTCATTTTCAATTGGGTCTTGCTCTAGCCTCTTTAGGGGTTATTACTTCCTTAGTAGCTCAACACATGTACTCTTTACCTGCTTATGCATTCATAGCACAAGACTTTACTACTCAAGCTGCGTTATATACTCATCACCAATACATCGCAGGGTTCATCATGACGGGAGCCTTTGCTCATGGGGCTATATTCTTCATTAGGGATTAAAATCCGGAACAAAATGAGGATAATGTATTGGCAAGAATGTTAGACCATAAAGAAGCTATAATATCTCATTTCAGTTGGGCCAGCCTTTTTTTTTGGGGTTCCATACCTTGGACCTTTATGTTCATAACGACGTAATGCTTGCTTTTAGTACTCCCGAAAACAAATATTAATTGAACCCATATTTGCCCAATGGATAAAATCTGCTCATGGCAAGACTTCGTATGGGTTTGATGTACTTTTATCTTCAACAAATAGTCTGGCATTCAATGCAGGTCGAAGCATATGGTTACCTGGCTGGTTGAATGCTGTTAATGAGAATAGTAATTCTCTTTTATTAACAATAGGGCCGGGAGATTTCTTGGTTCATCATGCTATTGCTCTGGGTTTACATATGACCACATTGATTTTAGTAAAAGATGCTTTAGATGCACGTGGTTCCAAGTTAATGCCAGATAAAAAATAAAAAGTATTTTGGTTATAGTTTTCCCTGCGACGGTCCCGAGCGTGGGGGTACTTGTGATATTTCTGCTTGGGACGCATTTTATTTAGCAGTTGGATGGGTTACTTTTTATTGGCATTGGAAAAACATCACATTATGGCAGGGTAACGTTTCACAATTTAATGAATACTCCACTTATTTGATGGGATGGTTAAGAGATTATCTATGGTTAAATTCTTCACAACTTATCAATGGATATAACTCTTTTGGTATGAATAGTTTATCGGTCTGAGCGTGGATGTTATTATTTGGACATCTTGTTTGGGCTATTGGATTTATGTTCTTAATTTCCTGGCGTGGCTATTGGCAGGATTAGCGTGGGCTCATGAACGGACACCTTTGGCTAATTTGATTCGATGGAAAGAGAAGCCAGTGGCTCTTTCCATTGTGCAAGCAAGATTGGTTGGATTAGCCCACTTTTCCGTATGTTATATATTCACTTACATAGCTTTCTTGATTGCCTCCACATCAGGAAATTTTGGTTAATTTAGTGAATTCTTTTTTTGTACCCTATCCCCCAAAAATAAAAAATAGAATTTCTTTCGATAAAGGAGAGGTATTTACCTTCTTCTATTTTTCCATCTAGGATTTGAACTTTATCATTATAGGAACTGAACATTATGGCAAGAAAAAGTTTGATTCAAAGGGAGAAGAAGCGACAGAAATTGGAACAGAAATATTATTGGATTCGTCGATCCTCAAAAAAAGAAATCAGCAAAGTTCCCTCGCTGAGGGAAAAATGGAAAATTCATGGAAAATTGCAATCTCCACCGCGGAATAGTGCGCCTATACGTCTTCATCGACGTTGTTTTTTAACCGGAAGACCTAGAGCGAACTATCGAGACTTTGGACTATCTGGACACATACTTCGAGAAATGGTTCATGCATGCTTGTTACCAGGCGCAACAAGATCAAGTTGGTAAGGAGAAAATCTTGTTTCCTCTTTGGATAGATCTCTATGGTCTATGACCATAGAATAGATGGGTCCCCTTTACCATTTTGTATAAATAGACTATTCTATTTGTATAGATATGGTAGAGGAGGGTCCTATCCAATCTTTCTTCGTCCATCAATTCCCTGTTGTTTAGCGCGGAGTAGAGTAGTTTGGTAGCTCGTAAGGCTCATAACCTTGAGGTCACGGGTTCAAATCCTGTCTCCGCAACATTTTTTTGAAATCTACTTTTTTCATTTTGTAGTAATTAATGACCTTTTTTTGTTGGGAGGAAAGAAAAGGTGAAGCGGAATGCGGAATATAGAACTACTATATTAAATATTATTAAATATTCAATTCACTACTATACTATAAACTCTAATATACTAGTATGCATAGTAGTAAACTATACCGACCGAACCAACCAAATCCTTATTACTTCATTACTTCACCATGGGCGGATAGCGGGAATCGAACCCGCATCTTCTCCTTGGCAAGGAAAAATTTTACCATTCGACCATATCCGCATCCGCGTTTTCTTCGTTCCTAATACGTACGCATATGTCCATACATATATGATATATCATATATGCGTCTGGATCATATTTGTGCGGGACCAGATACAAAGACTCTATAAAGTGAGATTCCAATTAAGATCAGATTCTTCATTATCTATATCCA